AAAAAAGATCTCTTCCGGTTTGAAAAACCGGTTGTAACTATTCTTTTCGACCCTAAACGATGGAATCGTCCGCTACGGTATATAAAAAACAATCGATTTGAAAATGCCGTAAGAACTGAAATGTCACAATATTTTTTTTATACATGTCAAAGTGATGGCAAAGAAAGAATTGTTTTTACGTACCCTCCCAGTTTGGCAACTTTTTTGGAAATGATGCAAAGAAAGACGTCCCTGTTCCCAAAGGAAAAAGTCCCCTCTAATGAATCTAATGAATTTTATAATCATTGGAGTTATACCAATGAACATAAAAAGAAAACTATAAGCAAAATTTTTATAAATAGAGTAAAAGCTCTCGACAAAAATTTATCTAAAACTCTCGCTAAGGAATCCGTTGTTCTGAATGTACTCGAAAAAAGAATTAGGTTGTGTAATGATAAAACAAAAAAAGAATATTTACCACAAATATATGATCCTTTATTAAATGGATCCAATCGCGGACGAATCAAAAAATTGTTTTCACTCTCAATTAAAAATGAAATTTATATAAAAAATTATATAGAAAGGTTTTGTATAAATAAGATTCATAGTATCCTTCTTATTATTAATCGCCTAGAATTTGAACAGAAACTAAACCCATTTGCTAGAAAAACATGCGCAAAGCAAATTAATTATTTATTGAACTTAATCAATGAACTTGCTGTAAAATCAACATCAAGTTTAAATTTTAAAAGACCTTTTTTAGTTCCTGAACACGAACAAGTAAGAATTGATTCAGAAGATAGAATAAAAATCTTAAACTTTTTATTTGATGCAGATAGAACTCTTCACAACGAGAAAACGAAAAAAAAAAAATCTATTGCACTAAAAGAAATCCATAAAAAAGTCCCTCGTTGGTCATACAAATTAATTAACGATTTGGAACAACAGGAGGGAGAAACCGAGGAAAGTGTGGTAGAGGATCATGAGATTCGCTCAAGAAAAGCCAAACGTGTAGTTATTTTTACTGATAACCAACAGAATACTGATACTGATACTTATAATAATACGCAAGAAACTAATAATACTGATCAAACAGACGAAGTAGCTTTGATACGTTATTCACAACAATCGGATTTTCGTCGAGACATAATCAAAGGCTCCGTGCGTGCTCAAAGACGTAAAATCGTTACTTGGAAATTTTTTGAGGCAGATGTACACTCCCCCCTTTTTTTGGACCGAATAGACAAATCCCCCTTTTTTTCTTTTGATATTTCCGAACGTATAAACCTAATTTTGAGAAATTTTATGTGGACAAACGCAGAACTCAAAATTTCGGATTTGAAAGAGAAAACCACAGAAGAAAGTGAGAAAAAAAAAGAAGAGGATAAAAAAGAAGAAGACAAAAGAAAGGAGAAAGTACGTATAGAAATAGCGGAAGCCTGGGATAGTATTTTACTTGCTCAAGTAATAAGAGGTTTTTTGTTAGTAATCCAATCGATTCTTAGAAAATATATTATATTGCCCTCATTGATAATAGTTAAAAATATAACCCGTATGCTATTATTTCAATTTCCCGAATGGTCCGAGGATTTAAAGGATTGGAATAGAGAAATGCATGTTAAATGCACTTATAATGGCGTTCAATTATCAGAAAAAGAATTTCCAAAAAACTGGTTAACAGACGGTATTCAGATTAAGATTCTATTTCCTTTTCGTCTGAAACCTTGGCACAGATCTAACCTACGAGCCCCTTATAACGATCCAATGAAAAAGAAAGATTCCAAAAATGATTTTTGTTTTTTAACAATTTTTGGAATGGAAGCGGAATTCCCTTTTGATTCTCCCAGAAAACAACTTTCATTTTTTGAACCTATTTTTAAAGAACTCAAAAGAAAAATTATAAAATTGAAAAAGAAATGCTTTCTAATCCTAAGAATTTTAAAAGAAAAAACGAATTTGTTTCTAAATGTTTCAAAAGAAACAAAAAAATGGGTCATTAAAAGCATTCAGTTTTTAAAAAAAATAAAAAAAGAATTTTCAAAAATAAACCCAATTCTCCTGTTTGGATTGAGAAAAAGAAACGTATATGAATTTGAGTTGAGTAAAACTAAAAAAGATTCGAAAATCAATAATTTGATGATTCATGAATCGTCCGTTCAAACTATACCTCGGGATTGGACAAATTATTCATTGACAGAAAAAAAAATGCAGGATCTAACTGATAGAACAAACACAATCAAAAATCAAATAGAAAAAGTAAAAAATGAAAAAAAAAGGGGATTTCTAATTCCAGATCGAAATCTTAGTTCTAACAAAATAAGTGATGATGATAAAAGGTTGGAATCACAAAAAAATATTTGGCAGATATTAAAAAGAAAAAATGTTCGATTAATCCGCAAATTCCATTATTTTTTAAAAATTTTCATTGAAAGGATATACATAGATATCTTTCTGTGGATCATTAATATTCCTAGGATCAATACACAACCATTTCTTGAATCAATAAAAAAAAATTTTAATAAATACATTACCGATAATGAAACAAATCAAGAAAAAATTGATAAAACAAATCAAAGTTTAATTCACTTTATTTCGAATCTAAAAAAAGCACTATATAATACTAATATTAGTAATAATAATTCAAATAATTTTTGTGACTTATCCTACCTTTCACAAGCCTATGTATTTTACAAACTCTCACAAACCCAATTTATTAATTTCTATTTATATAAGTTAAAATCTGTCTTTCAATATAATGGAGCAGCTCTTTTTATTAAAAATGAAATAAAGGATTCTTTTGTTAGAACACAAGAATTGTTTCATTCTCAATTAAAACATAAGAATCGTCAGAAGTTTGGAATGAATCAATGGACAAATTGGTTAAGCAATCATTATCAATATGATATATCTAAGATTAGGTGGTCTAGACTAGTAACACAAAAATGGCAAAATAGATTCAATCAACACTGTATGAATCAAAATAAGGATTTATGCAATTCATCTAAAAAAATGAAAATTATTCACTACGGAAAACAAAAGAATTTTGAAAAGGCTTCATTACTGAATCAAAAGGAGAGTTTTAAAAAAAAATATAGATATGATCAGTTAGCATATAAATCTATTAATTCTGAAGATACGAAGTACTCTTCAATTTATGAATCGCCATTTCACGTAAAAAATAACCAAGAATTTTTTTCGAATTCCAACACACATAAACGAAAATTATTTAATATGATGGAAGGTATTCCTATTATCCCTATCAATAATGATCTAGTACAAGATGATATTAGAGATATGGAGAAAAATATGGATAGAAAATATTTTGATTGGAGAATTCTCTATTTTTGTCTTAGAAAGAAAGTAGATATCGAAGCCTGGATCAATATTGATACTGACAAAAAATTTACTAAGGCTAAGCTTAATAATTATCAAATAATTGATAAAAAAAAAAAGCAAGATCTTTTTTACCTCACGATTCATCAAGATCAAGAAATCAACCTATCCAATCAAAAAGGGTTTTTGGATTGGATGGGAATGAATGAAGAAATATTAAATAGTCCCATATCAAATCTTGAACATTGGTTCTTCCCAGAATTTTTGATACTTTATAATTTGTATAAAACTAAACCGTGGGTTATACCAATAAAATTACTTCTTTTAGATTCTAATATAAATGAAAACGCTACTGATATTGAAAACAAAAGCATCGCTGGAAATAAAAAAAGAGATCCTTTTATATCCTCCAATGAAAAAAAATCTCTTGAATTAAAAAAACGAAATAAAGTTCAAAAAGAATCCGCGGACCAAGCAAACCTTGAATCCGCTCTTTCAAACCAAGAAAAAGATGTTGAAGAAGATTATATGGGCTCAGACATGAAAAAACATAAAAATAAAAAGCAATACAAGAACAACACAAAAGCAGAGTTTTTTTTCTTGCTAAAAAGGTATTTGCATTTTCAATTGCGATGGGATGATATTTTAAATAAAAAAATAATCAATAACATCAAAGTATATTGTCTCCTGCTTCGACTGATAAATCCAAGAGAAATAACTATATCCTCTATTCAAAGGGGAGAAATGAGTCTAGATATTCTGATGATTCAGAAAAATTTAACTATTACAGAATTGATCAAAAGAGGAATTTTTATTATTGAACCGATTCGTCTATCTATAAAAAATGATGGACAATTTATTATGTATCAAACCGTTGGTATTTCATTGGTTCATCAAAGTAAACACCAAATTAATCAAAAATACCGAGAAAAACACCATGTTGATAAGAATTCTGATAAAGTCATTACCAAATATCAAAAGATGACTGGAAATAGAGATAAAAATAATTATGATTTGTTTGTTCCTGAAAATCTTTTATCACCCAGACTTCGGAGAGAATTTAGAATTCTAATTTGTTTCAATTCTAGGAATAGAAATGATATGCATAAAAATTCAGCATTGGGGAATGGGAATAAGGTAAACAGCCAGGGTTTGGATAAAAGCAAAGGATTAAAAAAAAAACTTATTAAATTAAAGTTATTTCTTTGGCCCAATTATCGATTAGAAGATTTAGCTTGTATGAATCGGTATTGGTTTGATACCAATAACGGCAGTCGGTTCGGTATGTTAAGGATACATATGTATCCGCGATTTAAAATTTATTACTAGTCCTTGCTATATTTCCCATCCCATATCACAGCGGGTCTATGACGACAAAGAGGTGCACACATACATTGTCTTACATTCCATTCTGATACATGTAATTCAATGACCTATCAATTCGATCTAGAAATGAATCAATTAAGACCTTCTGATTGTAAGACTAAGTTTTTTCTTTTGGGAGTGCAGAAAACAACCACCTTTTTGTATACCTTTTCAAATGTATACCTTTTTAAATCGAATTTGAAAATGAAAATAGGATTGATTCAATTTGATTTAAAAAAATCCAAAATTTATAACGAAATTTAAGATTATTGTCTATACCAAACTAAAACGAGTGACATTATTATTACTGATCAATAAATATATCTATCAACAAAAACATTAAAAAAAAATGGGGGTTTTCATTTTATGGTAAAAAATTCATTCGTCTCAGTTATTTCACAAGAAGAAAAAGAAGAAAACAGGGGATCTGTAGAATTTCAAATATTTAGTTTCACCAATAGGATACGAAGACTTACTTCACATTTACAATTACACAAAAAAGACTATTTATCTCAGAGAGGTCTACGTAAAATTCTGGGAAAACGCCAACGACTGCTATCTTATTTGTCAAAGAAAAATAAAATGGGTTATAAAGAATTAATTAATCGGTTGGATATTCGAGAATTAAAAACTCGTTAATTTGAAGAGGCATTTTGAATTATTTGATTTATTAGATCTTGAATTTTAATGAACTTATTTTCGTTTTCGGAAATTCATGAAAGAATGAATTAAGGAAAAAACTATGAATATACCAGCTACAAGAAAAGACCTCATGGTAGTCAATATGGGTCCCCACCATCCATCAATGCATGGTGTTCTTCGACTTATCATTACTCTAGATGGTGAAGATGTTATTGACTGTGAACCAATATTGGGTTATTTACACCGAGGTATGGAAAAAATTGCGGAAAACCGAACAATTATACAATATTTGCCTTATGTAACACGTTGGGATTATTTAGCTACTATGTTCACAGAAGCAATAACGGTAAACGGACCGGAACAGCTGGGAAATATTCAAGTACCTAAAAGAGCCAGCTATATCAGAATAATTATGTTGGAGTTGAGTCGTATAGCTTCTCATCTGTTATGGCTCGGTCCTTTTATGGCGGATATTGGTGCACAGACTCCTTTTTTCTATATTTTCAGAGAAAGAGAATTAGTATATGATCTATTCGAAGCTGCCACCGGTATGAGAATGATGCATAATTATTTTCGTATCGGGGGGGTAGCGGCTGATTTACCTCATGGCTGGATAGATAAATGTTTGGATTTCTGCAATTATTTTTTAACAAGGGTTGCTGAATATCAACAACTTATTACACGCAATCCCATTTTTTTAGAACGAGTCGAGGGGGTAGGCATTATTGGTCGAGAGGAAGTAATAAATTGGGGTTTATCGGGACCAATGCTGCGAGCGTCCGGAATACGATGGGATCTTCGTAAAGTTGATCAGTATGAGTGTTACGACGAATTTGATTGGGAAGTACAGTGGCAAAAAGAAGGAGATTCATTGGCTCGTTATCTAGTCCGAATTGGTGAAATGATAGAATCCATAAAAATTATTCAACAGGCTCTCGAAGGAATTCCGGGGGGACCGTATGAGAATTTAGAAATCCGATACTTTGATAGAGAAGGGAATCCAGAATGGAATGATTTTGAATATCGCTTTATTAGTAAAAAACCTTCTCCTACATTTGAATTGCCGAAACAAGAACTTTATGTGAGAGTCGAAGCCCCAAAAGGAGAACTGGGGATTTTTCTGATAGGGGATCGGAGTGGTTTTCCTTGGAGATGGAAAATTCGACCGCCGGGTTTTATCAATTTGCAAATTCTTCCTCAGTTAGTTAAAAGAATGAAATTGGCTGATATTATGACAATACTAGGTAGTATAGATATCATTATGGGAGAGGTTGATCGTTGAAATGATAATTGATACACCAGAAGTACAGGATATCGATTCTTTTTATAGATTGGAATTTTTAAAAGAGGTCTATGGAATTATATGGTTATTTATTCCTATTTTGACTCTTGTATTGGGAATCACAATAGGCGTACTGGTAATTGTATGGTTAGAAAGAGAAATATCCGCGGGAATACAACAACGTATTGGACCTGAATACGCCGGCCCTTTGGGAGTTCTTCAAGCTCTAGCAGATGGGACAAAACTTCTTTTCAAAGAAAATCTTTTTCCATCTAGAGGGGATACTCGTTTATTCAGTATCGGTCCATCCATAGCAGTTATATCAATTTTAATAAGCTATTTAGTAGTTCCGTTTGGTTATCGCCTTGTTTTAGCGGATCTCAATATTGGTGTTTTTTTATGGATTGCCATTTCAAGTATTGCTCCCATTGGACTTCTTATGTCAGGATACGGGTCAAATAATAAATATTCCTTTTTAGGTGGTCTACGAGCTGCTGCTCAATCGATTAGTTATGAAATACCATTAACTTTATGTGTGTTATCCATATCTCTACGTGCGATTCGTTGATATATAGACATAAACTTTTCTTTATTCTTTCTTTCTAGGAAAGTGGTGGAATGAATTGAGTAGAGGAGATATCTTCATTTTTTTTTTTTATTAATTATTCGGATTTCGGATTGAAGAATTAAATCAAATAGTTATATGAGTGAAAGAAAACAGCTTTTATATAATATATAAATAAGTATGTATAAATAAGATAATTTAGAATATATAAATTCGCAGTAAAAATATTGAGTCTCATTTTCCATGTATAAGAGTTAAAGAGTTAAACGGAAATAAACATAAGAAACCGTTTACCCCAAGATTGGTTGATTAGTCATCCTGACTTGAAGCGGGCTCAAAAGATCCACCGTATTGAGTTTTAACTATTATTTGTATGTATTACCATACACGTATTATCATAACGGGGGGTTGAACAAAAACGAGTGGATGGTTAGAAACACCAAGATATGAAACGGATTTGTAATGGAAATGGATATTATGTAAATTATCCAAAAGAACATTTTGACATAATATACAAACAAAGAATACTAATTGGGGCTTAAAGTTAGTAGAAATTATTAGGCAGTACTCCCCAAGGCACGATTCCAATCCAGAGTATGCTCCTATCCACCGATTAAATACATAACTATTGGGAACGAAAAAAACCTTTACTTTATTTTGTAAGCCCTCTTTTTCTCAGAAATAGAAAGAAGAATAGGAACGAAAAAAAAAAAAAGAGAAAGAAACCCAATTCCAATAAAAAAAATCTTTTTTATCTTTTTCCATATTCATATATATAGAATTTGTATCATAATTCATGAATTAATAATTAATATGGAATTTTTTTTTAGTGAAAAAGACGGGTTATTGATATTTATACAAGAAGTATTTTATTGAAGAATTAAGTTATTACTCAACAAAGAATAATTTTAATTATTTAAAGAAGGGGTGAGATCAATTCAGAAGTACTTTGTGTTTTTTTTTTATTTAATTAATTTAATTATTAAAATAATAATTAATTAAATAAAAAACTAATAGTTATAACAGACAGAATTCAATTGGTCTAATTTTGGACCGTCCAATAAAGTTTGAGCTTATTCATCCTACAAACATATCAAGATAAAATAAAAATAAAACTTAACCGGTCCTTAGATTTATTTATGGCCTTCAAGGAGCCGTATGAGGTGAAAATCTCATGTACGGTTCTGTAATAGCGATGGTAACGGTGATGGTATCACCGACTATGATTATCTAACAGTTCAAGTACAATTGATATAGTTGAGGCGCAATCAAAATACGGTTTGGGGGGGTGGAATTTGTGGCGTCAGCCTATAGGGTTTATCATTTTTCTCATCTCTTCCCTAGCAGAATGTGAGAGATTACCTTTTGATTTACCAGAAGCAGAAGAAGAATTAGTAGCAGGTTATCAAACCGAATATTCGGGTATCAAATTCGGTTTATTTTATGTTGCTTCCTATCTAAACCTATTAGTTTCTTCATTATTTGTAACAGTTCTTTACTTGGGAGGTTGGAATATCTCTATTCCGGACATATATCTTTCTGAGTTTTTTGAAATAAATAAAATGGGCGGAGTCTTTGGAGCGACAATTGGTATCTTTATTACATTAGCTAAAACTTATTTGTTCTTGTTCATTCCTATCACAACAAGATGGACTTTGCCGAGGCTAAGAATGGACCAACTATTAAATCTTGGATGGAAATTCCTTTTACCTATCTCGCTCGGTAATCTATTATTAACAACTTCTTCACAACTCTTTTCGCTGTAAAGGAATATTCTATATTTACAACTTGTCTCAATCAAGAGAAATAAACAAACAAAAAATTATTCATATATATATATTCACGATATGTTTTCTATGGTAACTGGGTTCATGAATTATGGTCAACAAACAGTACGGGCTGCAAGGTACATTGGTCAAAGTTTCATGATTACTTTATCCCACGCAAATCGTTTACCCGTAACTATTCAATATCCTTATGAAAAATTAATCACCGCGGAGCGTTTCCGTGGTCGAATTCATTTTGAATTTGATAAATGTATTGCTTGCGAAGTATGTGTTCGTGTATGTCCTATAGATCTACCCGTTGTTGATTGGAAATTGGAAACGGATATTCGCAAGAAACGATTACTTAATTACAGTATTGATTTCGGAATCTGTATATTTTGTGGAAATTGTGTTGAGTATTGTCCAACAAATTGTTTATCAATGACTGAAGAATATGAACTTTCTACTTATGATCGTCACGAATTAAATTATAATCAAATTGCTTTGGGTCGTTTACCAATGTCAGTAATTGACGATTATACAATTAGAACAATTTTAAATTCGCCTCAAATAAAAAAAAGTAAATCTCTTGATTAAAGAAAAATTTCCAATTACTTTAACAATACTAAGGTTCGGTTTTGATCTAATTTAAAGAAATTTTGGGTTCTTTTGTTTTGTTTGGTCAATAACTACAAATTCCAAGTATTGATTGATTGGTAAGAACCAAGTCTTAATTTGGATTTAAAATCTATTAATTAATATATCTTTATATATTTCGAAATATAAAGTTCCGCATTAGAACTACTCCTTCAGATAAAGAATAAAATTAGCCCAATAATTGTACCTACATTTAGTCACATCCCTTAGGATTTAATTAGGAGTTTCTCAAAAATTATAAAAAAAATTCTGGTCAGGTCTCAATAAGGTCATGAAAAACATTTCGATTTATTTATCTCTTATTTTACATATAATGGATTTGCCTGGACCAATACATGATTTTCTTTTAGTCTTTCTGGGATCGGGTCTTATACTAGGCGGTATAGGTGTGGTATTATTTACCAACCCCATTTATTCCGCCTTTTCATTGGGACTGGTTCTTGTTTGTATATCCTTATTCTATATTCTATTAAACTCCTATTTTGTAGCTGCTGCACAACTTCTTATTTACGTAGGAGCTATAAATGTTTTGATTGTATTTGCTGTGATGTTCATGAATGGTTCAGAATATTACAAAGATTTTAATCTTTGGACTGTTGGGGACAGGTTTACTTTGCCTGTTTGTACAAGTATTTTTGTTTTACTAATGGTTACTATTACAGATACGTCATGGTACGGGATTATTTGGACTACAAGATCAAACCAGATTATAGAGCAAGATTTGATAAGTAATAGTCAACAAATTGGAATTCATTTATCAACAGATTTTTTTCTTCCATTTGAATTCATTTCGATAATTCTTTTAGTCGCTTTGATAGGCGCAATTGCCGTAGCGCGCCAGTAAAAAATCTCTAGAATTAGCAACAGTAATCCAAATTCAATTCTGTTCTGTGTTATTACATTTTTTTTTCTTCAATTTTTAAATAGGTATTGGTTATGTCTAAAACTCAAAATAGACATTCTTTTATTTAATCTATTACCAATACAATATATTCCTTTGTTCCGGACTTTATATTCTAGTCAATTGAATCTGTTGAATTATTGTTCAGTTCATATTGAAATGAATCAAAATTGATAAGGAGTTAGTCAATGATGCTCGAGCATGTACTTGTTTTGAGTGCCTACTTATTTTCTATCGGTATCTATGGATTGATCACGAGCCGAAATATGGTTAGAGCCCTTATGTGTCTTGAACTTATACTGAATGCGGTTAATATAAATTTCGTAACATTTTCTGATTTTTTTGATAGTCGGCAATTAAAAGGAAATGTTTTCTCAATTTTTATTATAGCTATTGCCGCCGCTGAAGCAGCTATTGGACCGGCTATTGTTTCGTCAATTTATCGTAACAGAAAATCAACTCGTATCAATCAATCGAATTTGTTGAATAAGTAGTATTGTATTAATCATTGAAATTTTAATATTCATAAATTCGAATTAAATGACCATACATTAAATCTAATCCATGTTTTCGAAAATGTAAGAAATCAAAGTATCTTGGCTCTATCGCATGAGTCGATCCAGAAATAGATTGTTTCAAAATTTCTGGTAAATTATTGATTCATCTGGATGTCTAAATATATGAGTCATTTACAAGTTTACTAGATCGAAAATTTCTGACGTTCAAAAATTTATAGATTCAATGTCACATTCAGTAAAGATTTATGATACGTGTATAGGGTGTACTCAATGTGTGCGAGCCTGCCCAACCGATGTATTAGAAATGATACCTTGGGACGGATGTAAAGCTAAGCAAATCGCTTCCGCTCCAAGAACAGAGGACTGTGTTGGTTGTAAGAGATGTGAATCCGCCTGCCCAACGGATTTCTTGAGTGTTCGCGTTTATTTATGGCATGAAACAACTCGAAGTATGGGTCTAGCTTATTAATACGTTCCAGAAAACCCTACTCGAATACATTTGATTTTTTTACTCTTACCGACAAAAACCCGCGCTCAAAATATATTTATTATTTATTTCGAGCACGGGTTTTTCTGGTCCAAGTTTATTTTGTTTTTACCATGAATAATTTTCCTTGGTTAACGCTAATTGTAGTTTTGCCAATATCCGCGGGTTCCTTAATTTTATTTCTTCCTCATAGAGGAAATAAGGTAATAAGGTGGTATACTATATGTATATGCGCGCTTGAACTCCTTCTAACAACCTATGCATTCGGTTATCGTTTCCAATTGGATGATCCGTTAATGCAACTAACGGAGAATTATAAATGGATCAATTTTTTTGATTTTTACTGGAGGTTGGGAATAGATGGAATTTCTATAGGACCCATTTTACTGACAGGGTTTATCACAACTTTAGCTACTTTAGCGGCTTGGCCCGTTACTCGAGATTCCCGACTATTTCATTTCCTAATGTTAGCAATGTATAGCGGTCAAATAGGACCATTCTCTTCTCAAGACCTTTTACTTTTTTTCATCATGTGGGAGTTAGAATTAATTCCCGTTTATCTACTTCTAGCCATGTGGGGAGGAAAGAAACGTTTGTATTCAGCTACAAAATTTATTTTGTACACTGCCGGAGGTTCCGTTTTTTTATTAATGGGAGTTCTAGGTATTGGTTTATATGGTTCCAATGAACCGACATTAAGTTTTGAAACATCAGCTAATCAATCGTATCCTGTAGCACTAGAAATAATATTCTATATTGGATTTCTTATTGCTTTTGCTGTCAAATCACCGATCATACCCTTACACACATGGTTACCAGACACCCATGGAGAGGCACATTATAGTACTTGTATGCTTTTAGCCGGAATCTTATTAAAAATGGGAGCGTATGGATTGGTTCGGATCAATATGGAATTATTACCCCATGCCCATTCTATATTTTCTCCCTGGTTGATGATAGTAGGCACAATTCAAATAATCTATGCAGCTTCAACATCTCCCGGTCAGCGTAATTTAAAAAAAAGAATCGCTTATTCCTCTGTATCTCATATGGGTTTCATAATTATAGGAATTGGTTCTATAAGCGATACGGGGCTCAATGGGGCCATTTTACAAATAATTTCTCACGGATTTATTGGCGCTGCGCTTTTTTTCTTGGCCGGAACGAGTTATGATAGAATACGACTTGTTTATCTCGACGAAATGGGCGGAATGGCTATCGCAATTCCAAAAATATTCACGACTTTCAGTATCTTATCAATGGCTTCGCTTGCATTACCGGGCATGAGCGGTTTTGTTGCCGAATTGATAGTTTTTTTTGGAATACTTACTAGCCAAAAATATCTTTTAATGACAAAAGTATTAATTACTTTTGTAATGGCAATTGGAATGATATTAACTCCTATTTATTCATTATCTATGTTACGACAAATGTTCTATGGATACAAGCTTTTTAATGCCCCAAACTCTTCTTTTTTTGATTCTGGACCGCGAGAGTTATTTGTTTCGATTTCTATCCTTTTACCTGTAATAGGTATTGGTATTTATCCCGATTTCGTTTTCGCATTATCAGTTGACAAGGTCGAAGCTATTATATCGAATTTTTTTTATAGATAGGTTTTGTGAATAAACTAAAATATAAAATACGATGATTTTTAAAATTGTTCATTGTACAATAAAAAAAGTATTTTTCTGCTCTTAAGTTAAATAAAAAATTGGAATTCTATTATAAACATATAACCAGAGATTTTTGACATTTTGAGAACCATTTGAATCATTCCATTTCCATTACTTGATTCAAATGGTTCTTGATGGTTTTCATATATATACGTATGCTGTCCTATGCTTCTAGTTGTCAAGTACTTTATTCAATTCAAATTCAATTAGATAGTAATGTAAATGAACCATAACTATGCAACCCTATTCCTAATAGATTAACTCCAAAATAGCATATCCAAATTATAAAAAAGCCCATTGAGGCCACAATTGCAGAATTTATACTTTCAAAATTTTTATTTGTTCGAATATGTAAATAAATCGCAAATACGGTCCAAGTAATAAATGCCCAAGTCTCTTTTGGATCCCAATTCCAATAGGATCCCCATGCTTCATTAGCCCATACTGCTCCCGAAAGAATACCTATGGTTAAAAGGATAAAACCCAAACTAATAATACGATAACTCCATCGATCCAATTGTTGAATTAATTGATACCTGTAATAATTTTGAGAAGAAATCAAAGAAGTGCTTTGTAAGACATTGTTTCTTTCATTCACGGATTGAATCTCACCAAAGGAAAATAACTCAGTTAATAAATTTTTGCTTTTACTAAAAATCCTTATGAATTTTCGAAATGTAATGACTAGAAGAGCTAGTGATAATAATGATCCACACAAAAGAGCTGCATAGCCCAATACCATCATACTTACGTGCATCATTAACCAATGGGATTGGAGAGCAGGTACTAATATTGCGGATTGATGTATTTCAGTTAAAAGACCCGAAGTAGCGAAACCCTGGGTAAAAATAGCACTTGGCGCGGTTATTGCGCTTAAATGGTTTTTTTGTTTTTTTAAATACGGAATCATATGAATAATGGAAAAACCCCACGAAAGAAAAATTAATGATTCATATAAACCGCTTAATGGTAAATGCCCCAAAAAAATCCAACGAGTAACTAACAATCCTGTTATGCAGAAAAAAGTAGCTATCATCCCCTTTTCTGATGAATCATATAGTCCTACGATTTCATCGACTAATAAAGTTATCAAATGAATTGTAATTACAATTGAAATGATTGAAAAGGATATATGAGTTAATATACGCTCTAAAGTTGAAAATATCATAAAAATTATTAAAAACTGGGGGCCTCAATTATAGTAATTGAAATCGGGAATTGAATTCATTATAGGGCTTACTCTTTTAGAAAAAGCCATGCCGCCACTCGGACTCGAACCGAGATGCTCTAGCACTGCTTCCTAAGAGCAGCGTGTCTACCGATTTCACCATAGCGGCTTATTCAAAATCATAATAACCTATTTTTATTCAATCGTCGAGATTGAGGTGGTTAATTCAATATTTTTTTAGGAAACAGTCAAATTGATGACTAAAAGTTTGTTTCAAATCGTTTTGTTTATTATTTATTTAATATTTTCATTTTAGGGTATACGTTTTTTTAATTTATTAATTTAACTAACAAGGGAACGGGATTTTTCGTTTCGTAGTTTATTACTCTATGGTCTCCTGAAAATAAAACGGAACGTTTGTAACTAGATAATTTTGACTTCAATCCATGGATAGAACTAAAAATAAAAATGAATTATCGAGTCAAGTCGATGGGGAAGGTGAGAATCCCCATCTTGAAAATGATAAAGCATACCAAAACCAAAGGTGAAACCTTGTGCTTGCATTTATTATTTTTTCAAACAAAAGAATACCATTCCTTAGAATACCATTCCTTTTGTAAATTCAGTAGACAACCGAATTCTTATTTCTACTAAAAAAACAAAATGAATTCAATTTAATATTGTTATTGATCAGGTTAAAACATTAGAGAAGGGAAATTTTTTTTTTTATTAAATGAAAAAAATGAAATAGTAATTTAGATTTTTTTACTATTATTATATATTATATTATTTTGTATTATATAATTATATTGTTTTGATAACTTCTAAATTATAGAAAAAAAACTTATAAATAAATAAATTATAACAAAAATTAGACTATTTTTCGAATTAGACCGATCCTTATTATTTAGTCTATTGGTTTTTTATTTATTTGTCACATAAAAAAAACTTTTTGAGCTACCGGTAGAAAGAGATTTCGCTAATGAAAAAGCTTTCAATGCTGCCCAATACCCCTTCCTTTTCCAACTATTTTTACGAATACGTTTTTTTGAACTAGAGGTGCGCTTTTTTGGAACTGCCATTAAAAAATGATAATAGGTTCGGCGGTTGGATGTGAAAGACATCTATTGTTCAATATCAATTGTTCTTTACTATATCTCTAGCTAGTTATTTTCTAAATTACACTCCCAAGGTCTATAGAAAAATCTTCTAAAATATTACTAAGAACAATAAATCTACTATGCCAAATAGAATAGATTGGAGTTGAGAAAATCAAAAAAATACAAACAAAAGGGTTGCGTGTTTGCTTTCTTTTTTTGTCATGTTACATTTTTACATGTAATAAAATACATCGAAAGGTTTAAAAATCCAATACCTTTCCTAACAAAACTTTAATAATTTTTCTTTTTCTATTATATTAATTAAATTGGTCAAGTTCGAAGAAAAAGTACACTTAATTTTCAAACTCGAATGAGCCTAGTAGTTAATCGATTAAAATATAAAAAAGACTTTCTAAAAGCGGTTTTAGTGGCCCCTCCGTTTTTATTTTACATAAAAAAAGTGTGGTATAGTATTTCCTACAAATAGCTTTTATTGTAATTGTAATGAAAGACAATCAATTAGTTCTAAAATGAATTCGTTAATGATTGGGAATAAAATAACCCAAACAAAATGCAATAAATAGGTTTTGTTTTATTTTATGGGAAATAGGTTTTATGGGTCAAGTTATGGTTCCTATGATTCGTATAAAATACTGTTTTTGCTGTCATTATTTATCCTTGCTCTATAGATATAAAAAAACTATTTTAATACGTAATAATTAGACCGAAAATGCAATTTTTCGTTTTTATCTTCATAAAATTTTACTTAAAAATTTTAATTTCATATTAACAATTCAATTCAATATTAATAATAACCAAAGTACGTATTTCTTTTTCACTCGTAACTTGTTCATATCATTTGACTAACCCTAACTCTTCATCTTCGTTTGAAATAGTTGAAGTAGTTTGGAAAGATTCCAAATAATTAAGGCTGGAAAATTTTATATTAAGTTTTGTTTTATATATCTTAATTTTTATTAATCGATCGTTTTCAAAAGAAAAGAAATAAGAACCGGTGAATCAGAAACAATTAATTAAGATAATTTTTTTATTTATTTTTTTATGGAATATACATATCAATATTCATGGATCATACCGTTCATTCCACTTCCAGTTCCTATGTTAATAGGAGCAGGACTTCTACTTTTTCCAAGGGCAACCAAAAATCTTCGCCGTATGTGGGCTTTTCCGAGTGTTTTATTATTAAGTATAGTTATGCTTTTTTCATCCCATTTTTTTATTCAGCAACTAAATACCAATTCTGTCTATCAATCTGTATGGTCTTGGACCATAAATAATGGTTTTTCTTTAGAGTTTGGCTACTTGGTTGATCCACTTACTTCTATTATGTCAATATTAATCACAAGTGTTGGCATTATGGTTCTTATTTATAGTGACAATTATATGTCTCATGATGGGGGATATGTGAGATTTTTTGCTTATATGAGTTTTTCCAATACTTCAATGTTGGGATTAGTTACTAGTTCGAATTTAATACAAATTTATATTTTTTGGGAATTAGTTGGAGTGTGTTCTTATCTATTAATAGGTTTTTGGTTCACCCGACCCAGTGCGGCGAATGCTTGTCAAAAAGCGTTTGTAACTAATCGTGTTGGGGATTTGGGGTTATTATTAGGAATTTTAGGTTTTTATTGGATAACAGGTAGTTTTGAATTTCGGGATTTGTTTGAAATATTCAAAAACTTGGTTTATAATAATGAAGTTAATCCTTTATTTGTTACTTTATGTGCCTTCCTATTATTTTCCGGCGCAGTTGCTAAATCTGCCCAATTTCCCCTTCATGTCTGGTTACCCGATGCCATGGAAGGGCCTACCCCTATTTCGGCTCTTATCCATGCTGCTACCATGGTAGCTGCGGGAATTTTTCTTGTAGCTCGTCTTCTTCCTCTTTTCATAGTTATACCTCACATACTAAATCTAATATCTTTGATAGGTATAATAACATTATTTTTAGGAGCTACTTTAGCTCTTGCTCAAAAAGATATTAAGAGAGGCTTAGCTTATTCTACAATGTCTCAATTGGGTTATATGATGTTAGCT